AGGTAGGGATGACAGGATTTGAACCTGTGACATTTTGTACCCAAAACAAACGCGCTACCAAGCTGCGCTACATCCCTCCAATTAGTCTACAGTTTCATTGTAGAGAATTCCTGTCTTGTTTTCCACATCGTTTTTTCGTCTATCGATTCTATAATATATATATACAATTTATCTGTCCATTTCGTCCTTTTGGTCTCATTTAACATATAATATGCATTAAGATTCATAAAAAAAATTTATCCATTTGAAAACTGGAACGGAATCTGTCGACAAATGCAATGACTATTTTTGGGGCATGCTCGAGACGAAAAGGACGTTTTTATCTTCTCTTTTAAGAAAAATATAGAAATAGTTACAGGATCATTGTACATGTCAATTTGAATTAGGAATTCCGCGAACAATTCTAGTACAATTAAAAGTGGTCTTTAACTACATATGCATCTGATCAGATATGTATTATCATTATGTATTACATTAAAATGAAGGGGGTTTTCAATGCGAGATCTAAAAACATATCTTTCCGTGGCACCGGTACTAAGTGCGCTATGGTTCGCGTCTTTAGCAGGTCTATTGATAGAGATTAATCGTTTTTTCCCGGACGCGTTGACATTCCCCTTTTTTTCATTCTAGTTAGTGACGTGGAAAGGAATAACGAAGATTAGAGCTACAATGAAATATCTGTCACTAATCAAGTCTCCCCCTCTATTTTTTCTCTATTTCTCTTTTCTCTATTTTTTCTAATTTTTAGAATAAGGGAGGAAAGAGAAAGAAGAAAAGTGGATTCAACGGCTGATGGCTGTGGGATTCGGATTCAAATTCGAATAATAGAATAATAGACGAATGGAAGTAGAATAGAAAATGTGGGTCTAGGGAAGAGTATTATACAAGATACTTAAACGAAATCCTGTACTGTGATTTGAAATATCGTTTCGAAATCTTTGGATCGTATTTGAATATATTGATTGCAGCAAAATTGTTCAGAATGTGAGTTCAAGTTAGTAACTTCTATTTTTTCCTTTCTTCTTCATTTCGAATCGAAAGGAAAAGCGTTGAATAAATAAAAAATCCAAAGGAGGTTCATGGCCAAGGGTAAGGATATCCGAATAACAGTTATTTTAGAATGTACTACTTGTGTTCGAAAGGGTGTTAATAAGGCATCAAAAGGCATTTCCAGATATATGACTCAAAAGAATCGTCAAAATACGCCTAATCGATTGGAATTGAGAAAATTCTGTCCATATTGTTACAAACATACGATTCACGGGGAGATAACGAAATAGCTCGAACCGAGCACTTGCACCCTCCCCAGGAAGGGGAAAAAGGCCATTCTAATTATCGCTAAGATAATTTGAATAGAAAGAAAGAAAATCCTATTGTTTTTATGTATTCTAATTCATTTTCGAGATCCAACCGAAATAGGATTTTCGGTTTAAAAAACTAAATTAAACAAACCATGGATAAATCCAAGCGACCTTTTCTTAAATCCAAGCGACCTTTTCTTAAATCCAAGCGATCTTTGCTGAAATCCAAGCGATCTTTGCTGAAATCCAAGCGATCTTTTCGTAGGCGTTTGCCCCCGATCCAATCGGGGGATCGAATTGATTATAGAAACATGAATTTAATTGGTCGATTTATTAGTGATCAAGGAAAAATATTATCTAGACGAGTAAATAAATTGACCTTGAAACAACAACGATTAATGACTCTTGCTATAAAACAAGCTCGTATTTTATCTTCGTTACCTTTTATTAGTAATGAGAACCCAGTTGAAATAAACAAGTCGACCGCGAGAGCCCGAAAGAAATATAAGTCAGACGGAAAGAAATATAAGTCAGATGGAAAGAAATATAAGTCGACTGTGAGAGACACAAAGAAATAGAAGGCGACCGTGGGAGACAAAAAAATAGCCTTACTCTTTCTTCACTTGAATGAAAATTCATACCCGAACTCAAACGCAGATTGATGCTTTGGTCAAAAATCCGCCAATCCGGACCGGCTTTAGCTTCTGACAAAACCAAATCAAAAATCGGATTCAGAAGTCAAACTCAAAATTTTTGATTGAAAGTGGTGAGTCCTATTTCTTTGTTTGAGTCATTTTGACTCTACTTTCCCGGAGTTCATTCTCCGGGGAACTCCGTTTAAAGTACTCCGGCAGATTCCTTCCAATTTACTTTTTTTATGATTTCATTGGAAATTAGATAAAGACAGTTTTTATTTGCTATAGCGATTTGCGCAAGTATTTTACGATTAAGAAGCAACTGTCTCTTGTATAGATCATGCATGAATTGACTATAGTTATAGGATACCCATCCGTCACGAATTTTTGAATTGATTCGAGTGATCCACAAACGACGAAAATTTCTTTTTTGCCCATCCCTATCCCGATGAGACGAAGCCAAAGCTCTTATGTCTTGTTGAGTCTTTAAAAGACCTCCCCGAAAGCTTGATACAAATGAACGTGCTTTTCTTCTACGTCTCCGAGCTATATATCCCCGTCTAGTTCTGGTCATTGAATATGCATAAATGAAACTTTGCCGAATAACTAATTGATTTCCGTTCTTGCAGTTATTCTTTTTCCCCCTTCCTAGTCTAGTACCAAATGAGTTTTTCCAATGTATAAACTAAAAATTCCAATGGCTTTGGCTACTATAACCTTCCCGACCACGATTTTGTATTTTTTCTAGACATTTGTTTCACCTCACAATTTGAAATTGGATTCTACTAGGTATTAAAAAGATAATAAGAAATATAAATTCTAAAGAAATAGTGGATTCCATCGTTTCTATGGTTACTTCTTAAACGGTGAGGTCTTCTCTATACACCGGAGCCTTTAACTTCATTTAATTAATGCTATTGGGAACTTGTATAGTTCACATTCTTTAGCTCTACCCATGAATTATCCAGTAACTAGGTCTTTCACAACGAGATCTACCTATACAGTAACGGTATTTAATTATGAGGGTTGGCTGGATAGCTGACCCTGTTAGTCCGTTCTTGCAAGAGGGCGGCCTAATCTTTTAAATTGAAACCAAGAGTTCCTCCGCTTAATGGCTAAGCATTTGCTACCAATGGAGAATTCTTAAATTGAGGTGATTGAATTTACACCAAGGGAAACCATAAATTTCATACACAATGAAAGGCATATGATCCATTTTCGTTTTTTATTTAGTAAATAGAGTTCATTTTTTCATTCTAGCCTATTCACCGGTACTGACCTTTGATACTGGAAACTTGTTCGCTTTCCTTTGTTCTAGATCATGGTCTGAACGAGTCGCACATACAACCTAGTACACGTTCCTCGACGTTGAGGGCATCTCTTAAGAGCGGGGGATTTTGTGACATTTCTGATGGGCTGTCTTGTATTTCTAATAAGTTGTTTAATCGTTGGCATGTTGAATCATATATATATATAATTGGATGGTTTAGATCCATCCTAACCGGATTACTCCGAGTCAACAGGGTAAGTTCAACAAATTAGGGATTTGCGCAAAATACAGGCTAGTACCCTTCACGCCTTTCAAGCCCTACAGAATGAACACTTCCATTACCAGAATCAACACTTCCATTACCAGAATGAACACTTCCATTACCAGAATCAACACTTCCATTACCCTCTTCACGCCTTTCACGCTCTACAGAATCAAAAATTCCATTATGCCCTACAGAATCAACAATTCCATAAGCTTTGGCTTCTTCTGGTGTCAGAAAAACATCTCTTTCCATGTCTTCGTAGACAAGCCAGAAAGGTTTGTGCGATCTTTGTACAAAAAAGTTTGTCATCTCGTAACGTAGTTGTAGCACCAAATCTCCGTCCATGAGTACGTCGTCCATGTAGCCTCCAATAAAAGCACTTTTAGGTTGGTGGATCATTACCCTGATATATAACAAAATAAAAGGTTTTTCTATTGCACATGATGAAGGGAAGATAAAAGAAAGAGAAAAGAATAGCAAGAAAAAAGATAGAATTGAACAACCGTACAGGCATCTTTCTATGCATGGCATACGGCTCTAGAATAAAATTGATCCTTACGCCCCCTCAAAGAAAGAGAAATATAGGATCGATTAGACCCCGATCGGAAAATGATCAAATTACCACCCTTCCTTTCATGGGAGTTAAAAACTACTATGATGGCTCCGTTGCTTTCTATATTTCTTTTTTGTCTATGATTAAGCAATCCCAAAGTTGCTTTTTATTTAATTAAATAACCTAAGGAAAAAAGAATCTTTTTTTTTCACTAGTTCAGAACATAAATATTGTTAAGAGACCTGCGGTGTGAAAAAAAGGTTTGTGACGCTGAACTGCACTGCCGATAGATAAGAACACATCGGAAATACCTTTTCTCTCATACTACTCTCTCGATAAAAAATCTAATGCTTTGAAAAAAAACTTTTGTATATCGAATTCAAAGTGCCATGCTATTATTACTTTGTTTATTCATATTTCATATGGATATTCATTTTTCATATGGCGAAGGCATAGTCGTCTTTTTTCTTTCAAATAAAACCTCATTGGCGCCAAGCGTTAGGGAATGCTATACGTTTAGTCTGTGAGCCTCCGGCTAGGACAAAAGCTGCCATTGAAGCGGCTAATCCCAGACAGAGTGTATGTACATCTGGTAGCACAAAATTTATCGTATTATGAACAGCTAGCCCATGCATTACTCCTCCACCAGTAGAGTTTATAAATAAAAATTGCTCTTGGTTACAATCGTCGATATTCAGAAATATCATAAGACCCACAATGTGATTCGCCGTCTCGGGGCTAAGGTCTTTGAATAAAAAAAGTGCTCTTTCTCGATAAAGTCGGTTGATTAGGGTAAAATTGTATTCCGTAGGAACCGTACAGGCGCCGTTTGGCGCATACGGTTCAAAAAATTTGAAAAAAAAAAAATCAATGTGTATATTCCAATCCCCTTTCCGATTTCATAACATGCTCTTTACTGACTTCGAATTTTTCTTCGATTTTTCAATAAAGATGAGTTTTGATTCCTTTCCGTAGAAAAAAAATTCATTAAATGGATCGAATTAACTTTTCATTGATGTATTCTTTCATCGAGATCCCATCCAAATCACGATGTCATTTTCTTGTTCCAAACTGGGCCTCTTTTATCTTACTCTTTTTAGGTTTATACTCTACTCCGGGTAAAGATACGCCCGCGCTCGATTTGCACATATAGGACAAATACGTCCCTTACCACTTCTTTTTTCTCAATTCGTACAGTCCGGCAAATATTTGAGGTCTTTATACATATTACTCGATTGATTAAGAGAACAGTTTCAAATAACTTCTATTTCCAAAGAAGATTTCTTTAGAAAGAGGAATCCCTTTATAAGGAATAATGGTAGATATATTACCAATTGGTTTTTTTAAACGAAGTCTGGATATTTCAATTTCTTAGTCCAACCAAGCCAGCCATAAATTATTCTAATTGCGAATAGTAATTTGAATCCCCTTAAAAAAAGGATCTAATTGCACTTTCACGCTCCAAATTTTGGATGATCCAATTCATCCTTTTTTGGCGAAATAGGGGATCTCTTGATCGGGGAGAGAAGGGGGAAAGCCCATATGACCCAATAGAGCTGACAAGTCGCACTATAAGTCAACCCAAGTTGCTTCCTCGTCTTCAGGAATATCATAAGGTAGTTTTGGTACACCAACAGGCATTAAATGAAAGAAAAAAGAACAAAAGACTATTGACTTTAGATGGGAAAACGTAAGAAGGGTTTTATTGTTTTTATAAGATTGTTCTTTATCAAAAAGGCATAAAGAAAGACAGAATGAGTAAGATCAATTCTTAGAACTAGGCCCCTGTAATCATGAACAAGTATGGGCACATTCGTTTAGAGAAAAGGCATCAAGCGGCCCATTGCGTATTAGTACGTATCGAGTATAGAATAAATCTGCTTCTCTTTTTTCCTACGAACGAAATTGTTCCATTATTCCTAATAGAATCAAACAAATTATGAACCCTTGCTCTGAACTAATTCCCTGAGGAGAGGGGGACGAAACATCGGCAGAGTATAGTCGTGTCCAATGCAATAAAGTTGCGTAGTGTCTTTTTTCTTTGATAAAGGGGTATTTTCATGGGTTTGCCTTGGTATCGTGTTCATACTATCGTATTGAATGATCCCGGCCGGTTGCTTGCTGTTCATATAATGCATACAGCTCTGGTTGCTGGTTGGGCAGGTTCGATGGCTCTGTATGAATTAGCAGTTTTTGATCCTTCTGACCCCGTTCTGGATCCAATGTGGAGACAGGGTATGTTTGTCATACCCTTCATGACGCGTTTAGGAATAATCAATTCATGGGGTGGCTGGGGTATCACAGGAGGGACTATACCATCTCCGGGTATTTGGAGTTACGAAGGTGTGGCCGGAGCGCATATTGTGTTTTCGGGCTTGTGCTTTTTAGCAGCTATCTGGCATTGGGTGTATTGGGATCTAGAAATATTTACTGATGAACGTACAGGAAAACCTTCGTTGGATTTGCCCAAGATCTTTGGAATTCATTTATTTCTCGCGGGAGTGGCTTGCTTTGGGTTTGGTGCATTTCATGTAACAGGCTTGTATGGTCCGGGAATATGGGTGTCCGATCCTTATGGACTAACTGGAAAAGTACAATCTGTAAATCCAGCGTGGGGCGTGGAAGGTTTTGATCCTTTTGTTCCGGGAGGAATAGCCTCTCATCATATTGCGGCTGGGACATTGGGCATATTAGCAGGCCTATTCCATCTTAGCGTCCGACCACCCCAACGCCTTTACAAGGGATTGCGCATGGGTAATATTGAAACTGTCCTTTCCAGTAGTATCGCTGCTGTCTTTTTTGCAGCTTTTGTTGTTGCCGGAACTATGTGGTATGGTTCAGCAACTACCCCTATCGAATTGTTTGGACCGACTCGTTATCAATGGGATCAGGGGTACTTCCAACAAGAGATATATCGAAGAATTAGTGCGGGGTTAGCCGAAAATCAAAGTTTATCAGAAGCTTGGTCTAAAATTCCTGAAAAATTAGCCTTTTATGATTACATCGGCAATAATCCGGCAAAAGGGGGATTATTCAGGGCGGGTTCAATGGATAACGGGGATGGAATAGCGGTTGGATGGTTAGGACATCCTATCTTTAGAGATAAAGAAGGTCGTGAACTTTTTGTACGTCGTATGCCCACTTTTTTTGAAACATTTCCGGTCGTTTTGGTAGATGGAGCCGGGATTGTTCGAGCGGATGTTCCTTTTCGAAGGGCAGAATCGAAGTATAGTGTCGAACAAGTCGGTGTAACTGTTGAGTTCTACGGTGGCGAACTCAATGGAGTCAGTTATAATGACCCTGCGACTGTGAAAAAATATGCTAGACGCGCTCAATTGGGTGAAATTTTTGAATTAGATCGTGCTACTTTGAAATCCGACGGTGTTTTTCGTAGCAGTCCAAGGGGTTGGTTTACTTTTGGACATGCTTCATTTGCTTTGCTCTTCTTCTTCGGACACATTTGGCATGGTGCGAGA